AATGAAGAATCTTATTTTGAGGAATTGGATGGGTAGAGAACGAGAATCTGAATTTAAAATTTTAGATTCCCATTTTGAAAATGAAGAGACAAAAGAAGAAAAGGATAAAAAAGAACGTATAGAAATATCAGAAGCTTGGGATACCTTTGTATTTATTCAAGCAATAAGAGGTTTAATGTTAGTAATCCAATCTTTTTTTAGAAAATACATTATATTGCCTTCATTTATAATAGCTAAAAATATTTTACGTACGTTATTATTTCAATTCCCCGAGTGGTACGAGGATTTGAAGGAATGGAATAGAGAAATACATATTAAATGCACCTATAATGGTGTTCAATTATCAGAAACAGAATTTCCCCAAGATTGGTTAACAGACGGCATTCAGATAAAGATTCTATATCCTTTCTGTCTAAAACCTTGGCGAAAAGCTAAGGTACGATCTCATCATAGAGATCGAGGAGATTCAAAATATAAAAACAAAAAATTTTGTTTTTTAACAGTCTGGGGAATGGAAGCAGAACTTCCCTTTGGTTCTCCCCGAAAACGACCTTCTTTTTTTGAACCTATTTATAAAGAACTCAAAAAAAGAAATAGAAGGGTAAAAAATAAGATTTTACAAGTTATAAACTTTTTGAAGGAAAGAATAAAATCCTTTATATTTATAAAAGTTAGAAAAGAAAAAACAAAATGGGTCACTAAAATATTTATAGTTATCAAACTCATAATGCAAAAATTGGAAAAAATAAATCCAATTTTTTTATTTGAGTTGAGGAAAGAAAAAGTATATGAAATGAAGGAAAACGAAAAAGATTTACAAAAAAATAAAAAGATTCTTCGCGAATCATCTGTTCGAATTCGACCAAAAAATTGGTTAAATTATTCACTAATAGAAAGAAGAATGAAAGATCTTTCTGATAAGACAATAAAAATAAGGAATCAAATAGAACGAAACGAAAAAGAAAAAAAAAAAGATATAGTTCTAATTTATGATAATAAAAGGCCGGAATCTTTGAAAATCTTCAAAAGGAAAAATATCCGATTAATGCGTAAATCGCACTACTTTATAAAATCATTCATTGAAAAAATATACATAGATATTTTACTATGTACCATTAGCATTCCTAAGATCAATGCACAACTTTTCTTTAAATCAAAAAAAAATATCTTTAATAAATCCATTTACAACAATAAAAGAAATAAAGAACAAGAAGGAATTGATGAAACAAATAAAAATACAATGAAGTTTCATTTTGGTTTGACTAGAAAAAAGTTGTTTTCAAATACTTATAGTACTGAGAATAGGAATCCAAATTCCGATACTTATTGGAACTTATCTTCCATATCTCAAGCATATGTATTTTACAAATTATCACAAACCCAATTACTTAATAAGGATCGCTTGAGACCTGTATTTCAATATAAAGGAAACTCTCCTTTTTTTAAGGAAAAATTAAAAGACTCTTGTATGATAATGATACACGGAATATTTGATTCCAAATCAAGACATAATAAAATTCATTCGTATGTAATGAACGAATGGAAAAACTGGTTAAAAGGTCATTATCAATACGATGCATCTCAAAAAAAATGGTCTCGATTAGTAACTAAAGAATGGCGAAATAGAATCAATCAACGCTGTATGATTCAAAACCAAAACAAGGAATCAATCCAATTGGATTTATATAAAAAATACCAATTCATTCATTCCATGAAAAAAAATAACTATGCAGCGGATTCTTTTATGAGTCAAAAAGAAAAATGGAAAAAAAATCACAGATATGATCTTTTATCATATAAATACATAAGTCCTCCTAATTCATATATTTATGGATCAACATTAGAATTTGAAATAAACGGGGATCGAGAAATTCCATATCATTTCAATACATCGAAACCCGAATCATTTTATGTATTAGTAAGTATACCTAGTAATAATTATCTAGAAAAAGGATATATTATTGATAGGAATAGAAATTTGGATAGAAAATATTTTGATTGTAGAATTCCTCATTTTTGTTTTAGAAAGAATATTGAGATCTGGACCAATGCACATATTGGCATGACGATTCATAAAAATACTAAGACTGAAATTAAAAATTTAAAAAAAATGAAAAAAAAAGATCTTTTTTCTACTACGGTTCGTCAAGACATCAAACCATGCAATCAAAAAAGAAACTTTTTTGATTGCATGGGAATGCATCAAGAGGGGTTCTCTGATACTGCATCAAATCATAATACTATATCCAATCTCGAATCTTGGTTCTTCCCAGAATTTGTGCAACTTTTTAACATATATAAGATTCAACCTTGGATCATTCCAATCAAATCACTCTTTTTTCATTTTAATAAAAATGAAAAAATAAATATAAATACAAAGAAAAATCCTCATGAATCGTCTAATAAAAAAGATCTTGAATTAGTAAATTACAAGCAGGAAGAACAAGAACAACAGGATCAAGGAAATCTTATATCGAATCTACGAAAACAAGAGAATAAAAAAGCTGTTGAAGAAGATTACGCAAGATTAGACATAGAAATTAAAAAGGGTAGAAAAAAAAAAATAAATAAATATAAGAGAAAAAAACAAACGGAACTAGATTACTATTTGAAAAAATATTTCCTTTTTCAATTAAGATGGGCTGATCCCTTGAATCAAAGAATAATGAACAATATTAGGGTATATTGTCTCCTACTTAGACTGATAAACCCAAAGGAAATTACCATATCCTCGATTCAAAGAGGTGAAATAAATCTAGACGAAATGCTAATTCAAAAGGAGCTAGTTCTTACAGAATTGATAAGAAAGGGAATATTTATTATTGAACCAATTCGTCTATCTATAAGAAGGGACGGAAAATCTATTGTATATCAAACTATGGATATTTCATTGGTTGAGAAGAAGAAGCACCAAACAAATAGAAAATACGCAAAAAAAAGACATATTGAGAAAGAGGGGTTTGAAAAATCCATTCCACGATACAGCCACTTATTTTTTAGTGAAGACAAAAATCATTATGATTTCCTTATTCCTGAAAATATTCTATCTCCTAGGCATCGGAGAGAATTTAGAATTCTAATTTGTTTCAATTCACGGAATTGGAATGTTTTGGATAGAAATCCAAGATTTTGCAATGAAAAGAAAATAAAAAACTGTGGACAATTTTTGAATCAGAACAAGCATATTAACACCGATGCAAAAAATTTAATTAAATTCAAATTGTTTCTTTGGCCCAATTATCGATTAGAAGATTTAGCTTGTATGAATCGTTATTGGTTTGATACCAATAACAGCAGTCGTTTCAGTATGTCAAGAATACATATGTATTCACAATTCAGAATGAATTCAATTCAAATGCAAAATTAAAAAATTTTTATTTTTATATTTTTTTTATATTTTATAGTGGATTTCCTACATATCGTGTGACATATTCTGTAGATGAAAGCCGAAATATATAGACTGTATAACATTAGAATTTCTAACACATGATGCTGATTTCATAGTGTATCCATTTTCACTAGGAGTAGCAGAATCTTTTTAGTTTAAGTAAAACTAAATCGTTCTATTTCGTGAATGCATATATTTATCAGACCCTTTTTATCCAATATCCAAATCCAATTTCGATTTATACTAGATGAAAATAACTGTCATAATAAATCTTATTATTTTTCCTGATCGGTAAAATTCACAGAAAATAAAAATTTTAATTTATTTTATGGTCAAAAATTCATTTATCTCAGTTATTCCACAAGAAGAAAAAGACGAAAATAGTGGGTCTGTTGAATTTCAAGTATTCCATTTCACCAGTAAGATACGGAGACTTACTTCACATTTAGAATTGCACAAAAGAGATTTTTTATCACAAAGGGGTCTGCGAATAATTCTGGGAAAACGTCAACGATTATTGACTTATTTGTCAAAGAAAAATAAAGTGCGTTATAAGAGATTAATGGATCAGTTAGATATTCGGGAACCAAAAACTCGTTAATTTAAATTAAATTTATTATTTGAGTTTATTATTATTTATTATTAGCCTTGTTATTTTTTTTTTTTTTTTATAGAATTTACATTTTATATATGACTATATGAATATGAATAGGATTATTTAGAATTACTAGAATTATACTAAATTCAATTTAAATTAGGATAAATTAGGATATATATATATATGAAAAATGAAAATATAATGAAAATATAATATATTTAATATTAATAAAATAAACATGATTCGTATGTACAACTCATATTTCATGGTTATTCAAACGTAAATCAAAGGATCTTGGCCCTTTCTCATAAACAGATTTTAAAATCTATTGATTCTATAAATTTTTAAAAATCATTGATTCGTCTGGTATCTACAATAGAAAATATATGATTTCCATCATTTTATAATTAAAATTTTATCAGATCGAAAATCTTTTGTGTTCAAAACTTCAATTTATAGACCCAATGTCGCATTCAGTAAAAATTTATGATACATGTATAGGGTGTACCCAATGTGTACGAGCTTGTCCCACGGATGTATTAGAAATGATACCTTGGGACGGATGTAAAGCTAAGCAAATTGCTTCCGCGCCAAGAACCGAGGATTGTGTAGGTTGTAAGAGATGTGAATCCGCTTGCCCAACGGATTTTTTGAGTGTCCGTGTTTATTTATGGCATGAAACAACTCGCAGCATGGGTCTTTCTTATTGATATGTAACAAAAAACTCCCCTTGAATCATTTGATTCCTCTTTACCGATAAAACTCCGTACTCGAGAAAAGAAAATAAAAATATATTATTCTTCTCCCGAACACGGAGTTTTCTGGTCAAAATTTATCTTGTCTTTATCACGAGTTATTTTCCTTGGTTAACAATACTTCTGGTTTTGCCGATATTTGCGGGTTCTTCAATTGTCCTTTTCCTTCATAAAGGAAATAAGGCGTATAGGAGGGATACTATATGTATATGTATCCTGGAGCTCCCTCTAATGACCTATGTATTTTGTTCCAATTGGACGATCCATTAAACCAATTGAAGGAAGATTCTAAATGGATAAATATTTTTTTATTTTCACTGGAGACTGGGAATCGATGGACTTTCCATAGGACCCATTTTACTGACAGGATTTATCACTTGAACCAACAAACATTAGATTTCTAAAAATTAGCTAATCAATCATATCCCGCAGCATTGGAAATAATATTCCATTTTGGTTTTCTTATAGCTTATGCTGTCAAATCGCCGATGATACCCCTACATACATGATTACCAGATACCCACGGGGAAGCGCATTACAGTACATGTATGCTTCTAGCTGGAATCTTATTAAAGATGGGAACATATGGATTGATTCGGATCAATATGGAATTGTTAGCTCACGCTCATTCTAAATTCTCTCTCTGGTTGATCATAGTAGGAATAATACAAATCTTTTATGCAGCTTCAACATCTCTTGGTCAACGCAATTTTAAAAAGCATATTGCCTATTCTTACGTATCTCATATGGGTTTCATAATTATAGGAATTGGTTCTATAACTGGCATGGGACTCAATGGAGCCATTTTACAAATACTCTCTCATGGATTGATCGGTGCTGCACTTTTTTCTTAGCAGAAACGAGTTGGGATAGAATACGTTTTGTTTATCTCGACGAGATGGTGGGGAATATCTATCCCAATGGAAAAAATATTGATATTTACCATGTTTAGTAGTTTCTCGATGGCTTCTCTTGTATTACCAGGAATGAGTGGTTTTGTTGCAGAATTCTTAGTCTTTTTTGGAATAATTACTAACCAAAAATATCTTTTCATGCCAAAAATGTTAATTACTTTTGTAATAGCAATTGGAATGATATTAACTCCTATTTTTTTATTGTCTATGTTACGTCATATTTTCTATGAATACAAGCTATTCAATATACCAAACTATAAATTTTCATATTCTGGACCGCGAAAACTATTTCTTTAGATCTGTATCTTTCTACCTGTAATAGGAATTGAGATTTATCCTGATTTCGTTCTTCCGTTATCGGTTGACAAGGTACAAGTTATATTAGCTAATAATTTTTATTATTTTTATAGAAATATAGATACTAATTCTTTTTATAGCTTAGAAAATTCTAATTAATTAGAAGGAAAGTCTTATAATTCTTTGACTTTCATCTTTTCACGATTCTTCATTGTACAATGAAAAAAATGAAGAGTGAATTAGAATTGTAATGAAATACATCTAGAGTTTTTGAGAACCATTTGAATAATTCCTCCATTCAAACGGTTTTCAAAAACTCGCACAAATACTCATTGTCTATCAGACGATGTTTTTATGTGTTCTTCATGTAGTTTATTTTATTCAATTAGATATAAATGGGAATGAACCATAACTATGGAACCCGATTCCTAATAGATTGATCCCAAAATAGCATATCCAAATTAGGAGAAATCCTATAGAAGCCACAAATGCCGAATTTGTGCCTTGGTCTTGCAATTTTTTATTTGTTCTAATATGTAAATAGATTGCAAATATGGTCCAAGTAATAAATGCCCAAGTTTCCTTAGGATCCCAATTCCAATAAGAACCCCATGCTTCATTAGCCCATACTGCTCCAGAAAGAATGCCTATGGTTAAAAAGGTAAACCCTAAACTAATGACACGATAACTCCAATAATCCAAACGCTGAATTAATTGATATTTGTAAAAATTTAGAAATGAGAGAAAAGAAGTCTTTTTAAATACACTTTCTTTTTCGTTCAAATATTCTATCGTACCAACAAAGAAAAAAGACTTCCTTAAGCTTATAAAATTCTTGTTCAAAAAAAAATCGATATTTTTTTGAAATGTAATCACTATAAGAGCAACTGATAATAATGATCCGCATAAAAGAACTGCATAGCTCAATAGCATCATACTGACATGCATCATTAACCAGTGAGATTGTAGAGCAGGTACTAATATTGCGGATTGATGCATTTCAATTGAAAGACCTGACGTGGCAAAACCTTGGGTAAAAATGGCACTTGGTGCAGTTATTGTTCTTAAATAATTTTTATGATTACCAAGATATGGAATCATATGAATAATAGAGAAATTCCACGAAAGGAAGATTAATGATTCATATAAATTACTTAAGGGAAAATGTCCTGAAGAAATCCAACGAATAACTAAAAACCCTGTTATAGATAAAAAAGTAGCTATCATACCCTTTTCTGACGAATTACGCAATCCTTCTATTTCATAGACTAATAAGTTCATCAAATGAATCATAATCACAATTGAGATGATTGAAAAGGAAATATGAGTTAATATATGTTCTAAGGTCACAAATATCATAAACATAAAAAAGGGTCCCTATTAAATTAAATAATAAATAATTTAAATTGGAGATTAAAATATTAAAAAAAAAATACAATATACATTAATAATACATTAGTAAATGTCAATTATTATTATTTTAAGTTCTTTGAGACATATCAATTAAGATTTTTAAAAACGTTTTTTTGTCCCAATAAAAAACTTTTTGACTGTCCGGTAGAAACAGATTTAGCTAAAGAAAAAGCTTTTACTGCCGCTAAAGAGCCTTTTTTTTTCCAAGGATTTCTACGAATATGCTTTTTTGACATAGAAGTACGTTTTTTTGGAACTGCCATTCAAAGATAGGTGACTCATTTTTATCGTTGTATGTGAAAGACATATATTGTTCAAAATGGATTACTCTTTATTAGTCATTACCTATAGTGATTCCATCAATATAAATAATATAAGAGCATAACTTTGAAAAATAAATAAATAAAAAACGAATTAAAATTCAATATAAATATTCTTTAATATTCAATACAATAAAAAATAAATATAAAATATAAAGAGATCCATAATTGAACTATAATAAATTAATAAATCCTAAATCTATAAAACATAAATACAAATGGAAATATATAAAATATCTATAAATTTTATAATCTTACATAAATACAATCTAATGTTAAGGGAAAATATAATTATTTTTAATAATTATATTAAATAATTAAATAATAATATATAATTTTATGCCGCCACTCGGACTCGAACCGAGATGCTCTAGCACTGCTTCCTAAGAGCAGCGTGTCTACCAATTTCACCATGGCGGCATACCTGAAAGAATAATAATAAATTCATGTTAAATTGTCTATATTCAATAGAGTTTAGGAAACAATGAAGCAAAATGCATTTCCATTCATATGGAAATGTTCAAGTTCAATATCAAGAATATTCAGTTAGTATTTTCGTAAGTTCAGTTTTCATAATAAACTTTTACATTTATGTATTATAAACTATAACTATAATAGAAATAGAAACCTAGCTTTTTTTATTCTATTTTACTATTTTATTATTGTTTTATAATTATTTATAATTAAATTTATAATTATATAAATTATAATAAATTATAATATTATAATATATATAATATATTAAGATATTAAGAACATTTTGTATAATATTTTTATTGGTTATTGAATCTTTATATTATTGATATTGAATTCGATTTAATTTGTGAGAAGGTTTTTTCTTTCCTATTAATTGTACTTTTAAAAATATAAAAGCACAATTAGAATAAGACAACGAAAAATGTTAATATTTAATTATACTAAGATACTAAGATGTTGGGTGTCTAAATTATTATAAAGAAAAAATATCGATTTTTTTTTGAACAAGAATTTTATAAGCTTAAGGAAGTCTTTTTTCTTTGTTGGTACGATAGAATATTTGAACGAAAAAGAAAGTGTATTTAAAAAGACTTCTTTTCTCTCATTTCTAAATTTTTACAAATATCAATTAATTCAGCGTTTGGATTATTGGAGTTATCGTGTCATTAGTTTAGGGTTTACCTTTTTAACCATAGGCATTCTTTCTGGAGCAGTATGGGCTAATGAAGCATGGGGTTCTTATTGGAATTGGGATCCTAAGGAAACTTGGGCATTTATTACTTGGACCATATTTGCAATCTATTTACATATTAGAACAAATAAAAAATTGCAAGACCAAGGCACAAATTCGGCATTTGTGGCTTCTATAGGATTTCTCCTAATTTGGATATGCTATTTTGGGATCAATCTATTAGGAATCGGGTTCCATAGTTATGGTTCATTCCCATTTATATCTAATTGAATAAAATAAACTACATGAAGAACACATAAAAACATCGTCTGATAGACAATGAGTATTTGTGCGAGTTTTTGAAAACCGTTTGAATGGAGGAATTATTCAAATGGTTCTCAAAAACTCTAGATGTATTTCATTACAATTCTAATTCACTCTTCATTTTTTTCATTGTACAATGAAGAATCGTGAAAAGATGAAAGTCAAAGAATTATAAGACTTTCCTTCTAATTAATTAGAATTTTCTAAGCTATAAAAAGAATTAGTATCTATATTTCTATAAAAATAATAAAAATTATTAGCTAATATAACTTGTACCTTGTCAACCGATAACGGAAGAACGAAATCAGGATAAATCTCAATTCCTATTACAGGTAGAAAGATACAGATCTAAAGAAATAGTTTTCGCGGTCCAGAATATGAAAATTTATAGTTTGGTATATTGAATAGCTTGTATTCATAGAAAATATGACGTAACATAGACAATAAAAAAATAGGAGTTAATATCATTCCAATTGCTATTACAAAAGTAATTAACATTTTTGGCATGAAAAGATATTTTTGGTTAGTAATTATTCCAAAAAAGACTAAGAATTCTGCAACAAAACCACTCATTCCTGGTAATACAAGAGAAGCCATCGAGAAACTACTAAACATGGTAAATATCAATATTTTTTCCATTGGGATAGATATTCCCCACCATCTCGTCGAGATAAACAAAACGTATTCTATCCCAACTCGTTTCTGCTAAGAAAAAAGTGCAGCACCGATCAATCCATGAGAGAGTATTTGTAAAATGGCTCCATTGAGTCCCATGCCAGTTATAGAACCAATTCCTATAATTATGAAACCCATATGAGATACGTAAGAATAGGCAATATGCTTTTTAAAATTGCGTTGACCAAGAGATGTTGAAGCTGCATAAAAGATTTGTATTATTCCTACTATGATCAACCAGAGAGAGAATTTAGAATGAGCGTGAGCTAACAATTCCATATTGATCCGAATCAATCCATATGTTCCCATCTTTAATAAGATTCCAGCTAGAAGCATACATGTACTGTAATGCGCTTCCCCGTGGGTATCTGGTAATCATGTATGTAGGGGTATCATCGGCGATTTGACAGCATAAGCTATAAGAAAACCAAAATGGAATATTATTTCCAATGCTGCGGGATATGATTGATTAGCTAATTTTTAGAAATCTAATGTTTGTTGGTTCAAGTGATAAATCCTGTCAGTAAAATGGGTCCTATGGAAAGTCCATCGATTCCCAGTCTCCAGTGAAAATAAAAAAATATTTATCCATTTAGAATCTTCCTTCAATTGGTTTAATGGATCGTCCAATTGGAACAAAATACATAGGTCATTAGAGGGAGCTCCAGGATACATATACATATAGTATCCCTCCTATACGCCTTATTTCCTTTATGAAGGAAAAGGACAATTGAAGAACCCGCAAATATCGGCAAAACCAGAAGTATTGTTAACCAAGGAAAATAACTCGTGATAAAGACAAGATAAATTTTGACCAGAAAACTCCGTGTTCGGGAGAAGAATAATATATTTTTATTTTCTTTTCTCGAGTACGGAGTTTTATCGGTAAAGAGGAATCAAATGATTCAAGGGGAGTTTTTTGTTACATATCAATAAGAAAGACCCATGCTGCGAGTTGTTTCATGCCATAAATAAACACGGACACTCAAAAAATCCGTTGGGCAAGCGGATTCACATCTCTTACAACCTACACAATCCTCGGTTCTTGGCGCGGAAGCAATTTGCTTAGCTTTACATCCGTCCCAAGGTATCATTTCTAATACATCCGTGGGACAAGCTCGTACACATTGGGTACACCCTATACATGTATCATAAATTTTTACTGAATGCGACATTGGGTCTATAAATTGAAGTTTTGAACACAAAAGATTTTCGATCTGATAAAATTTTAATTATAAAATGATGGAAATCATATATTTTCTATTGTAGATACCAGACGAATCAATGATTTTTAAAAATTTATAGAATCAATAGATTTTAAAATCTGTTTATGAGAAAGGGCCAAGATCCTTTGATTTACGTTTGAATAACCATGAAATATGAGTTGTACATACGAATCATGTTTATTTTATTAATATTAAATATATTATATTTTCATTATATTTTCATTTTTCATATATATATATATCCTAATTTATCCTAATTTAAATTGAATTTAGTATAATTCTAGTAATTCTAAATAATCCTATTCATATTCATATAGTCATATATAAAATGTAAATTCTATAAAAAAAAAAAAAAAATAACAAGGCTAATAATAAATAATAATAAACTCAAATAATAAATTTAATTTAAATTAACGAGTTTTTGGTTCCCGAATATCTAACTGATCCATTAATCTCTTATAACGCACTTTATTTTTCTTTGACAAATAAGTCAATAATCGTTGACGTTTTCCCAGAATTATTCGCAGACCCCTTTGTGATAAAAAATCTCTTTTGTGCAATTCTAAATGTGAAGTAAGTCTCCGTATCTTACTGGTGAAATGGAATACTTGAAATTCAACAGACCCACTATTTTCGTCTTTTTCTTCTTGTGGAATAACTGAGATAAATGAATTTTTGACCATAAAATAAATTAAAATTTTTATTTTCTGTGAATTTTACCGATCAGGAAAAATAATAAGATTTATTATGACAGTTATTTTCATCTAGTATAAATCGAAATTGGATTTGGATATTGGATAAAAAGGGTCTGATAAATATATGCATTCACGAAATAGAACGATTTAGTTTTACTTAAACTAAAAAGATTCTGCTACTCCTAGTGAAAATGGATACACTATGAAATCAGCATCATGTGTTAGAAATTCTAATGTTATACAGTCTATATATTTCGGCTTTCATCTACAGAATATGTCACACGATATGTAGGAAATCCACTATAAAATATAAAAAAAATATAAAAATAAAAATTTTTTAATTTTGCATTTGAATTGAATTCATTCTGAATTGTGAATACATATGTATTCTTGACATACTGAAACGACTGCTGTTATTGGTATCAAACCAATAACGATTCATACAAGCTAAATCTTCTAATCGATAATTGGGCCAAAGAAACAATTTGAATTTAATTAAATTTTTTGCATCGGTGTTAATATGCTTGTTCTGATTCAAAAATTGTCCACAGTTTTTTATTTTCTTTTCATTGCAAAATCTTGGATTTCTATCCAAAACATTCCAATTCCGTGAATTGAAACAAATTAGAATTCTAAATTCTCTCCGATGCCTAGGAGATAGAATATTTTCAGGAATAAGGAAATCATAATGATTTTTGTCTTCACTAAAAAATAAGTGGCTGTATCGTGGAATGGATTTTTCAAACCCCTCTTTCTCAATATGTCTTTTTTTTGCGTATTTTCTATTTGTTTGGTGCTTCTTCTTCTCAACCAATGAAATATCCATAGTTTGATATACAATAGATTTTCCGTCCCTTCTTATAGATAGACGAATTGGTTCAATAATAAATATTCCCTTTCTTATCAATTCTGTAAGAACTAGCTCCTTTTGAATTAGCATTTCGTCTAGATTTATTTCACCTCTTTGAATCGAGGATATGGTAATTTCCTTTGGGTTTATCAGTCTAAGTAGGAGACAATATACCCTAATATTGTTCATTATTCTTTGATTCAAGGGATCAGCCCATCTTAATTGAAAAAGGAAATATTTTTTCAAATAGTAATCTAGTTCCGTTTGTTTTTTTCTCTTATATTTATTTATTTTTTTTTTTCTACCCTTTTTAATTTCTATGTCTAATCTTGCGTAATCTTCTTCAACAGCTTTTTTATTCTCTTGTTTTCGTAGATTCGATATAAGATTTCCTTGATCCTGTTGTTCTTGTTCTTCCTGCTTGTAATTTACTAATTCAAGATCTTTTTTATTAGACGATTCATGAGGATTTTTCTTTGTATTTATATTTATTTTTTCATTTTTATTAAAATGAAAAAAGAGTGATTTGATTGGAATGATCCAAGGTTGAATCTTATATATGTTAAAAAGTTGCACAAATTCTGGGAAGAACCAAGATTCGAGATTGGATATAGTATTATGATTTGATGCAGTATCAGAGAACCCCTCTTGATGCATTCCCATGCAATCAAAAAAGTTTCTTTTTTGATTGCATGGTTTGATGTCTTGACGAACCGTAGTAGAAAAAAGATCTTTTTTTTTCATTTTTTTTAAATTTTTAATTTCAGTCTTAGTATTTTTATGAATCGTCATGCCAATATGTGCATTGGTCCAGATCTCAATATTCTTTCTAAAACAAAAATGAGGAATTCTACAATCAAAATATTTTCTATCCAAATTTCTATTCCTATCAATAATATATCCTTTTTCTAGATAATTATTACTAGGTATACTTACTAATACATAAAATGATTCGGGTTTCGATGTATTGAAATGATATGGAATTTCTCGATCCCCGTTTATTTCAAATTCTAATGTTGATCCATAAATATATGAATTAGGAGGACTTATGTATTTATATGATAAAAGATCATATCTGTGATTTTTTTTCCATTTTTCTTTTTGACTCATAAAAGAATCCGCTGCATAGTTATTTTTTTTCATGGAATGAATGAATTGGTATTTTTTATATAAATCCAATTGGATTGATTCCTTGTTTTGGTTTTGAATCATACAGCGTTGATTGATTCTATTTCGCCATTCTTTAGTTACTAATCGAGACCATTTTTTTTGAGATGCATCGTATTGATAATGACCTTTTAACCAGTTTTTCCATTCGTTCATTACATACGAATGAATTTTATTATGTCTTGATTTGGAATCAAATATTCCGTGTATCATTATCATACAAGAGTCTTTTAATTTTTCCTTAAAAAAAGGAGAGTTTCCTTTATATTGAAATACAGGTCTCAAGCGATCCTTATTAAGTAATTGGGTTTGTGATAATTTGTAAAATACATATGCTTGAGATATGGAAGATAAGTTCCAATAAGTATCGGAATTTGGATTCCTATTCTCAGTACTATAAGTATTTGAAAACAACTTTTTTCTAGTCAAACCAAAATGAAACTTCATTGTATTTTTATTTGTTTCATCAATTCCTTCTTGTTCTTTATTTCTTTTATTGTTGTAAATGGATTTATTAAAGATATTTTTTTTTGATTTAAAGAAAAGTTGTGCATTGATCTTAGGAATGCTAATGGTACATAGTAAAATATCTATGTATATTTTTTCAATGAATGATTTTATAAAGTAGTGCGATTTACGCATTAATCGGATATTTTTCCTTTTGAAGATTTTCAAAGATTCCGGCCTTTTATTATCATAAATTAGAACTATATCTTTTTTTTTTTCTTTTTCGTTTCGTTCTATTTGATTCCTTATTTTTATTGTCTTATCAGAAAGATCTTTCATTCTTCTTTCTATTAGTGAATAATTTAACCAATTTTTTGGTCGAATTCGAACAGATGATTCGCGAAGAATCTTTTTATTTTTTTGTAAATCTTTTTCGTTTTCCTTCATTTCATATACTTTTTCTTTCCTCAACTCAAATAAAAAAATTGGATTTATTTTTTCCAATTTTTGCATTATGAGTTTGATAACTATAAATATTTTAGTGACCCATTTTGTTTTTTCTTTTCTAACTTTTATAAATATAAAGGATTTTATTCTTTCCTTCAAAAAGTTTATAACTTGTAAAATCTTATTTTTTACCCTTCTATTTCTTTTTTTGAGTTCTTTATAAATAGGTTCAAAAAAAGAAGGTCGTTTTCGGGGAGAACCAAAGGGAAGTTCTGCTTCCATTCCCCAGACTGTTAAAAAACAAAATTTTTTGTTTTTATATTTTGAATCTCCTCGATCTCTATGATGAGATCGTACCTTAGCTTTTCGCCAAGGTTTTAGACAGAAAGGATATAGAATCTTTATCTGAATGCCGTCTGTTAACCAATCTTGGGGAAATTCTGTTTCTGATAATTGAACACCATTATAGGTGCATTTAATATGTATTTCTCTATTCCATTCCTTCAAATCCTCGTACCACTCGGGGAATTGAAATAATAACGTACGTAAAATATTTTTAGCTATTATAAATGAAGGCAATATAATGTATTTTCTAAAAAAAGATTGGATTACTAACATTAAACCTCTTATTGCTTGAATAAATACAAAGGTATCCCAAGCTTCTGATATTTCTATACGTTCTTTTTTATCCTTTTCTTCTTTTGTCTCTTCATTTTCAAAATGGGAATCTAAAATTTTAAATTCAGATTCTCGTTCTCTACCCATCCAATTCCTCAAAATAAGATTCTTCATTTCATTAATATGAAAAGAATAAAAAAAAGATGTTTTGTCTATACGGTCCAAAAAAAGTGGGGAATGCGCATTTACTTGAAAGAGGTCCCAAATAACTGTTTTACGTCTTTGAGCGCGCATGGATCCTTTGATTAGATTGCGACGAAAACACGATTGTTGGGAGTAACGTATCAGAGCTACCTCTTCCTCTTCCTCTTCCTCTTTCTCTTCCTCTTTCTCTTCCTCTTTCTCTTCCTCTTTCTCTTCCTCTTTCTCTTCCTCTTCCTCTTTCTCTTCCTCTTCCTCTTCCTCTTTCTCTTCCTCTTCCTCTTCCTCTTCCGTTTTATTATCATTTTTCTCATTGTTACTAGCATTCTTAGTACTAGAAATAGAATTGGTATTTTGATCATTATCGTTATAAATTACAACACGTTTGGCTCTTCTTGAATGAATCTCATGCTCTTCTTCTTCTAATTCTTCTTCATTTTCTTTTTCTTTTTCCTCTTCTTCCAACAAATCCTCGGTTAATTTGTATGACCATCTAGACACCTTTTTACTGACTTCTTTTATTTTAATTCCAATATCTTTCTTTTTCTTTGTTTTTTGATCTTTTGTAATTACATCGAATACAAATTGCAAAGATTTTGCTTGACTTTCTGAATCAATTATTTTTGCTTCTGTCAATAAAGGACATTTTTCAAAATTTAAAATGTGTCCGCACTCAGAAGATAATTCATCAATTGAGATGAAGGACTTTTCCGTTTTTTTTAAAAATGATTGACGGTAAATTCCTAAGGAATCATTAAGAAGTAGATCATGAATCTTATTTATCCAAAAAATTTCTACTAAATCTTCTGTATTTGTATAAGTAATTAAATGATTCATGATTGCATGTGAATAGAGTTTTTTTCGTGTTCCTCGACAAGGTCCGTTGAAAAAAGGATCATATGCTTTTGGCAAGCATTTTTTTTTATTCTCATCATCGCATAATATGGTTCTTTTTTCAAGCCTATCCAGACTAGGAGATCCCTCATTTTTTTCTATAATTTTTATTCGATTTATCAATTCATTATTCAAATTTAACTTTTTTTTTTCATTGGTATAAATCCAAGAATTAGAAAGATTTTCGTCATATATTTTTTCTCTTATGTACAAAGAAATTCTTCGTTCTAGCATTTCTGAAAATGTCGATAAACTAGGAGGATACATAAAGGATATTTTTTGTTTCCCATCACTTGTACATGTATAAAAAAAAAATTGTGACATTTCATTGCGTAAAGCATTTTCTAATTGATCATTTTCTATATATCGTAATGGACGATTCCATCGTTTATAATCGAAAAAAAAAGTGACAAAAGTTTTTTCAACCCAAAACCAATAATCACTTTTTTTTTTCTTTTCTTTCAGTCTTCCCAATTCCAAATTCTCTTGATGGGTATCCAGATCATAATCTTCATGAACTGGGCTATCTTGATAGCGTGCCTCTTGAAAGTTAAATTCATCCTTTGTTTTTTCCTTTCCATTCACTCGGGTCTCTTCCGTTTCATCTATTTTGTCCAGATCCTCCTTTTCTTCCCCCTCTTCCGTTTCTGAAGTTTCTTTCTCTTTCAGTTTCTTAGTGACTGTAGGTGACGGCATTCTTCCTAAATAGTAGACAGAGGTGATAAATAAGAGAATACTAAAGATTCGAGCCATAGAATTTCTAAATTCTGACACAAGATACTTATTAGATCGAATAGAATGATTTTGCCGTATCCAGAATAATACCAATCCAACCCATTTCATGAAAAAAATGTGACCAATTAACCAACCAGCAAAACTACTTGTTAAAAATAAAATCTTGTTGTTGCATCGAAACATATAAATGTTGACTAATCTAGCTAACGTGGAACTTGGTAAAATGAAATGGTTGAATAATTGAAAAATTAGATTATTCAGGAATACACATTGAATGCTGAGATTACGCATTGAATTTATGGTAGTAGATCCATAATCAAAAAAGTTTTTGTGATTGTTCCAGAAGAAATGAAACAAAAGATACGGTAGAACTAGGACAGTTATTGTAT